GAAGACATGGTCTCTCTAGATCCCATTGAATTTCATTCAGAGGAGGAACCTTATAAAGATCGTATTGATTCTTATCAAAGAAAGACGGGATTAACCGAGGCTGTTCAAACAGGCATAGGCCAACTAAACGGCATTCCCGTAGCAGTCGGGGTTATGGATTTTCAGTTTATGGGGGGCAGTATGGGATCCGTAGTCGGAGAAAAAATCACTCGTTTGATTGAATACGCTACCAAAAAATTTCTACCTCTTATTATAGTGTGTGCTTCCGGGGGGGCGCGCATGCAAGAAGGAAGTTTGAGTTTGATGCAAATGGCAAAAATATCGTCTGCTTTATATGATTATCAATCAAATAAAAAGTTATTTTATGTATCAATCCTTACATCTCCTACTACTGGCGGGGTGACGGCTAGTTTTGGTATGTTGGGCGATATCATTATTGCCGAACCCAATGCTTACATTGCGTTTGCGGGTAAAAGAGTAATTGAACAAACATTGAATAAAACAGTACCCGAAGGTTCGCAAGCGGCTGAATATTTATTCCAGAAGGGATTATTCGACCTAATCGTACCACGTAATCTTTTAAAAAGTGTTCTGAATGAGTTATTTAAGCTCCACGCTTTCTTTCCTTTGACTAAAAATTCAATCAAAACCAAATAGAGCGCTAAGTTCAATTATTTGTAGCAAACGAGTAGTTAGTTTATTCGGAATTAAAGGAAATAGGAATTTTGTTTGGTGACCTAAGATCTAATTGTAGAAAGAACCAAAAGCTGCGGATAACCCCTTTTACCTATATTTCTGATTACTAATCAAGAAGTCTCTATCAAAAAAAGGGTGAATTCTTCCTTTCATGAAATTAGGCAAACAAAACGAATTTCTTCTTCTGATCTTACGTATATAATTCAAATAGAAAAGTAGAAAATAAAGTTTTGTGTTTTTCTCGATTTCTCGAGAATCCGGTTTCGCTAAAAATACCTCCGGGTTCGGATTCTAACGAATCTTTCGATAATCTGGAAGAAAGTCTTTCTTTAGTAAAAAAGTAAAAAGAATAAAAGAAAAAGAAATCAAGAATGATTATCATACATATCTTTCATGTAGAAAGATGAATAAGTTCATTTATTTAGCTCTACATTCCTTGCACTTATTCTATATCCTCACTTAGATATAGATATATAGATACTTAGATCTATACTAAGAATTGAATTAATAATTAAATAATAATGAAAATTCTTAATTATAATTATTATAAGATATCTTTATTTATAAATAATAATAACAGGTACGAACAATAAATCGAGGTACCCATTCTATGACAACTTTGAACCTTTCCCCTATTTTTGTGCCTTTAGTAGGCCTAGTATTTCCGGCAATTGCAATGGCTTCTTTATCTCTTCATGTTCAAAAAAACAAGATTGTTTAGACCCGGCGGGCCCCATCTCTTCTATTTTTTTTTTTTCAAAACTTAGACTTGCATCATAACTAACACAGATATCTATTTAGCGAAATATGATATAACATGCGATTTCCGCCGAACATAAAGGAAAGGACTCTTATACCTGCAGAAACATAATAATATATGGGTAATCGACCAGGATCGCTGGATAGCTGAAATAAAAAGTCCTCGGATCTATATGTATAGTGGGATCATATGAAGGGTATGTTATTATTTTAGTTTAGATTAGATCTAAGTAATTTGATGAATTACTCCTAAAGGTTCACATCAAACTAGTGCTAGTTGATGAGAGTTACTTCGGAAACAAAAAAGGTAAAGTCAAATTAATTTGAGGGTTTCTCTCAATTCCAATAAAATACAATCGGATCAAGTATGAGTTGGCGATCAGAACATATATGGATAGAACTTATAACGGAGTCTCGAAAAATAAGTAATTTCTGCTGGGCCTTTATCCTTTTTTTAGGTTCATTGGGATTCTTATTGGTTGGAACTTCCAGTTATCTTGGTAGAAATTTGATATCTTTTTTTCCGTCTCAGCAAATCATTTTTTTTCCACAAGGTATCGTGATGTCTTTCTACGGAATCGCGGGTCTCTTTATTAGTTCCTATTTGTGGTGCACAATTTCCTGGAATGTAGGCAGCGGTTATGATCGATTCGATAGAAAGGAAGGCATAGTGTGCATTTTTCGGCGGGGATTTCCTGGAAAAAATCGTCGCATATTCCTCCGATTCCTTATAAAAGATATTCAGTCCATTAGAATAGAAGTTAAAGAGGGTATTTATGCCCGCCGTGTCCTTTATATGGACATCCGCGGCCAGGGTGTCGTTCCCTTAACTCGTACTGATGAGAATTTGACTCCACGAGAAATTGAACAAAAAGCTGCAGAATCGGCCTATTTCTTGCGTGTACCAATTGAAGTATTTTGAAAAAAAAAAATGGGAAATGGGTGCTTTGAGGGAAAAATGCAAGAATCCTCCTTTTTTCTATAACATAACCTAAGTGAAGTTTCATCAGAGGGGTCATTCGAGCCAAAGGGGGCGGAACAACTACAAAACGAAATTCTTTCTTTTTGTCACTCGACGTTTTATTTTCTCCTTTCTTTTGTGTTCCTTAATAACCAACACAAAAATAACAATTAGATTTCTTAATAATGATAACTAGCCAATTTCTGTCTTGTTTTGCTACTTTGAGTATCGCAATATCTTTCCCTCAATTATTCTACTATTCCTGTCTGTGGGCAATCAGTGAATCTATTTTTTTGAAATATTGGATATTGTGGATTCTTTCGTCTCAAAATTGGATTAATATTCATTACTTAAAGCGGTTCTTTCAGTCATTCATTGAAACATTGAAAGGAGACGGTTGTTTCGAATTTGCCCAATTGAGATATCGGGAAACAATATTTTTTAGTATTTCGAATGAAGAAATGGATTGATTATTAGTCGATTTATCTAGTCTTTCGAGATTGAAAGACTAACCACAAAATCACAAATAAAATGGATTCATAGGTTCCATACCTTGTATAGAACTCATGCGTGAAAGAAGGATTCGATCGCATAGAGTCGACGAATGAGGTGGGTTGATTAACAATTCACAGATGAAAAAATGGCAAAAAAGAAAGCATCCACTCCTCTTGTATCTATAGTATTTTTGCCTTGGTGCCTTTCTCTCTCATTTAAAAAAAGTCTGGAATCTTGGGTTACTAATTGGTGGAATGCCGGGCAATCCGAAATTTTTTTGAATGATATTCAAGAAAGGGGTATTCTAGAAAAATTCATAGAATTAAAGGAACTCCTCGTCTTGGACGAAATGATCGAAGAATACTCGGAGACACGTCTACATAAGCTTCCTATAGGAATCCAAAAAGAAACGATCCAATTAATCAAGATACACAACGAAGATCGTATCCATACGATTTTGCACTTCTCGATAAATATAATCAGTTTTGTTATTCTCAGTGGTTATTCTATTTTGGGTAATGAAGAACTTGTTATTCTTAACTCTTGGGCCCAGGAATTCCTATATAACCTAAGCGACACAGTCAAAGCTTTTTGTATTCTTTTATTAACCGATTTATGTATCGGATTCCATTCACCCCACGGTTGGGAATTAATGATTGGCTCTGTCTACAAAGATTTTGGATTTGTTCAGAATGATCAAATCATATCAGGTCTTGTTTCCACTTTTCCAGTCATTCTTGATACAGTTTTTAAATATTGGATTTTCCGTTATTTAAATCGCGTATCCCCGTCACTTGTAGTTATTTATCATTCATTGAATGACTGATAAAAGATCCACTCATATTAATCTAATCCAATTCGAAGGTTTGCTACTTTGTAGTTGTACATAAACAAAGCGTTGAAAATTTATGCTTTCTCTTTTTACCCATCTTCAGGATTCATCCTATATTATTCCAGTAACCAGTAAAATTCTTATTATTCCAGTAACTAACAGAATCGTGGATAGGGAACTATACTAGCGACTTACCCCACCTATTGTAGAAATTTTGGTATCAACGATTGAACCATGGAAACTAGAAATACTTTTTCTTGGATAAAGGAACAGATTACTCGATCTATTTCCGTATCACTCATGATATATATCATAACTCGGACGGCCATTTCAAATGCATATCCCATTTTTGCACAGCAGGGTTATGAAAATCCACGAGAAGCGACGGGGCGTATTGTATGTGCCAATTGTCATTTAGCTAACAAGCCCGTGGATATTGAGGTACCGCAAGCGGTACTTCCTGATACTGTATTTGAAGCAGTTGTTCGAATTCCTTATGATATGCAACTGAAACAAGTTCTTGCTAATGGTAAAAAAGGGGGTTTGAACGTAGGGGCTGTTCTTATTTTACCGGAAGGTTTTGAATTAGCTCCCCCCGATCGTATTTCTCCCGAGATCAAGGAAAAGATAGGAAATTTGTCTTTTCAGAGCTATCGCCCTAATAAAAAAAATATTCTTGTGATAGGCCCTGTCCCCGGTCAGAAATATAGTGAAATTGCCTTTCCTATTCTTTCCCCTGACCCCGCTACTAAGAAAGATGTTCACTTCTTAAAATATCCTATATACGTAGGCGGGAACAGGGGAAGGGGTCAGATTTATCCCGACGGGAGCAAGAGTAACAATACAGTTTATAATGCTACAGCAGCGGGTATAGTAAGCAAAATCATACGAAAAGAAAAGAAGGGGGGATATGAAATAACCATAACAGATCCGGATGGACGTCAAGCGGTTGATATTATCCCCCCAGGACCGGAACTTCTTGTTTCAGAGGGTGAATCCGTGAAATTTGATCAACCATTAACGAGTAATCCTAATGTGGGCGGATTTGGTCAGGGGGATGCGGAAATAGTACTTCAAGATCCATTACGTGTCCAAGGCCTTTTATTCTTCTTGGCATCTGTTATTTTGGCACAAATCTTTTTGGTTCTTAAAAAGAAACAGTTCGAGAAGGTTCAATTGGCTGAAATGAATTTCTAGACTTGCGGATTTATTGACATCAAGTTTGTAAAAGGGATTATTCATCTTCCCAGCCTTCGG